TCTCCCTATGGATTGATCTTCAAACCAACCCTTTTAACCGAAAACCTAATTAAATTAAGCTTATTGTTGCATCTTGTTCGTAAAATGGAGTAAAAGAAATAACTATCTTTAGAGACTCTTCTTTATATGTTTATTTTTTGTCTGTTTATAGTTCGTTTTTTTCTTTCAGATCAGTCGGAAATGTCAGAATATATTGTTTCATTTTCACGGGTTGAAGAAAGAAAGATACTTCGAATATTTTTCTATTTACTTTTTATCTATTCAAAAAAGATCGAATTTCCTATTTTTTGATTGTTTATTGAATATCGTATGGAATTTAAATTTAAGTAAAAAATAGGAAACTTGAAATGAAAGTTTCTTTCACACATGCAGTCTCCATCCCATTGTCGGAACATAAATACGGGATGCATAGATATAGAGATAGTTGGTACATGAAACCACACTATATCGAAATCTTATTCGATAGATAAGATCGAAATTCATTCCGTTTTGAAATCAAAGAAAATAAAGATATGGAAAATGGCTTTTTTTGTTGTGAGTTGTAATAAAAGTTTTCGACTCTCTAGGAGGAAAAGACTAGCCAATTGATTCAGCTAGGAATACAAAGATTTAATCGGAAATATCGACAAATTCATGCAGAGTTTAAAGAAAAAAAAAAGAAAAGGTCAACTGTTCCAATTGAATCTCTATCAAATTTGAATATCAGAATAGCGGGTATAGTCATGATTCAATAGGTTAGGTCCACTTACTTTTTCATTTGTTGATTTCGAATCTTTCCATTTCAATGAATTTGATTTAAATAATAGAAAATAGGAATAGTTGCTGATTCGAGAAACGACTTATCTTATCATTATAATATAATGAATTTTAGTTCAACTTTATAACTACTATAGTATAACCTAAGTATAACTTATTATACTTAGAAAGTTGTTTACTTTGTACGTTAAAAATATCAATATATCTGTATTCCCCGTTTGGGGTTTTATGAAAAGCCCCTTATCGGATTTGAACCGATGACTTACGCCTTACCATGGCGTTACTCTACCACTGAGTTAAAAGGGCCCTTTTAGCCAATTCTTGGCCGAGTCACTATGTATATACATAGAAAATAGATCTATGTACATATATTACATACACTAACTTATTATATACTATACAATACATAAGTAGATGGATAGTAGTTAGGGACTCGTTTTGAAATCCGGATTAGGTAGTAGTAATGGGTTTTGTTTAACTTACACCTACCTGATTTTTTTTCTTTTTTTTTTATAGTAGACAAATCCCTTAATGAAAGGATTCTTTCATTTCATATTATCTCGAGTTCTATATTAATTACTATCTAGATTTAAATTATAAAATATAGAATAGAATTCTATATTTTATAGCGAATGGTTAGAATGAATAATTCCTAAATTAAATTGAAATGACAAAAGAATTCTATGGAATCATAGAATCCGGAAAGATCCTTGTGAATCGAATTATTCCATTCTATTATATTGACAATTTCAAAAAACTGCTCATACTATGTTCATAGTATGATGGCAGTTGGGCACGTATGCCCCCATCGTCTAGTGGTTCAGGACATCTCTCTTTCAAGGAGACAACGGGGATTCGACTTCCCCTGGGGGTAGGGTACTACAAAAGGAAGTTGATCATAGATTATGAATAAGCCTAAAATTGAATTGATTCTTCCTGGGTCGATGCCCGAGCGGTTAATGGGGACGGACTGTAAATTCGTTGGCAATATGTCTACGCTGGTTCAAATCCAGCTCGGCCCAATAATTCGCTCATCCATTATGAGATGAAGATATTTTATTTGTTCTTCCGAAAAGGATGATAAAAAGAATCCAATTTTCTGCTATATACTCTATTTTTTTTGTTCAGGGAAATGGAAATTTTGATCTAGATTGAGATTATGTTATAATCTTTAAGTTTAAATATTTAAACTCTAAATAGAAAAAAAAAAGAAAAACCTTTTTCTTTATTGAAAAATTTATTCTCACTTGATTTTGCTTGATTTTGAAACAAGGAAAATTTACTAGTAATTGGTGTTGTTCTCACTAAAGTGTATATTCACGTGGAGATCAATATATCACTTGTGGCTCTGTTACAACACGAAAATGCTAACTCGAAATATTTTCAATCAAATCATAAAAAAAACTAGATACTCTATACTGTAGTTCCCTGGGATTGTAGTTCAATTGGTTAGAGCACCGCCCTGTCAAGGCGGAAGCTGCGGGTTCGAGCCCCGTCAGTCCCGACGGATCCAATAATAAAATAAAAAAATATATCCACTCATCTTTCCACTTTTTTGGAAAAGGACAACAATAGAATTTGACTTTCAATAGGAATTCATTTGATGATTCTTAGTTATTTTTTCCTTTTGGATTTTTTAGTTGTTTCTTATCAAACAAATCGAATAATTTTCAGTATTTGAACTAGAACTGATTCCTAGAAGAGATATTTAGTACTAGTTTAGTACTAGACTCATACCCATTTTTTTTTTTTATTAAAATTATCTTGACAAAATACTTTTCCAATTAATCTTATCTCTCTTTCTGTTCCCCGTTTTGTCCCATCTGAATCATTAAGACTAACCAATTTCAAGTTCAAACATTTTATCTCATTCAAATTTCACGTTGAACTTTTCATATATGCGCCCTAAGTATTCAATTCACGAAAAGGAGGAGCGATATTAAGAAAAGAAGGATCAAAGAAAGATCCTATCCCCTCCTTTTTAGACTCTTTGTAATGAAGTACTGAAGAATCCTTTTTTCTTTTTTTCTTAATTTTCCATTTTTAATTATTAATAATACTAAATAAAAAATAAGACTTTTGTTTGTAATTTTTTTTTTATTAAAGTTTTATTAAGTAAAAGTTCTAAGAACAAACATCCTAAAAAAATAATGAAAATGAATTTGCTAGAATATTCTATTTTTTATTTATTGTTTTGGGGGTTTTGTAACCAGTGTGAGTGGAAAAGGAAAAGTGAAACTTCATTAGATGGTTGATTGTACAAGGAAGACGACAGATTATGGAAAAAGAATAAAAAAAAAAAGAATGCTAAATAACGGAATTGTTGATTAGATGACAAATCCCATTTTTTTTTTGGATTCAGTTATGGATAAAAGATCTTCCTATGTTATACTATTCAATTCGCGACGGCGAATTGATATGATAGCTCAGATATTGTTATTCATGATATTAATCTGATTCAATATCATGAAGAAGTAATTCATTCCATTGAATTCAAATTTACAGGTAAAATTTTTATCATCTCTATGGGATTAAATCCCGAGTTAATGCGAAGTAAAAAAACGATGAGATTATGGAAGTAAATATTCTCGCATTTATTGCTACTGCACTATTCATTCTAGTTCCTACTGCTTTTTTACTTATTATTTATGTAAAAACGGTCAGCCAAAATGATTAATTTGAATGAAACTTGACTTCTTAGTTCTTTATAAATGATTGAAAAATCAAACTAAAATTCCAATTTCATTTCTTAATTGAAATGAGCAGGCTAGAATCAGCAATATTCAATGAGATTTAATAGTATGGTAGAAAGATTCATATGAATCTTTCTACCATACTATTAATTCGATTAGTGTTTTTTTTTTTCGTGTAGGAAGTTGTCCTATAACTCGAATAAAGATACAGACTTAATTGAATATCGATCAATCCACAATATATATCTTCATATATGGTATGTACATAGCGACCCCAATTCTCTTTTTTTGCTCCATCTAGTTGATCCATTTGGATTGAGTCTGATCAATCCGAACTAATCGAAAGGCAACTCTTACCTTACGTTTATTTTATAGCTCGAATTCTGCGATTTCGGGTTCTTTAAAATATAAACGCAGTATCTGCCAAAAGAATCAAAGAAAGAAAAATATGGTATATCTTAATAAAAAACCAACTTAGTAATCTTTTTTTATCATTGCCAACTCAAGAAGTAAAGTAATTGAATTGATTGACGAGTGGATAGATGCTTGAAAGAGTTCTATGGTGTGGAAACTTCTTCGATCTTTTTGAAATGAAAAAGAAATAGTAAACCTCATCCATTTTTAACACGTAAAACCCGATATGAAAGAAATCGATAAAGCACAACAAAATCAAATCTATTTCCTATCATCTAGATTTCGTTTCGAATCGAAATAGAAACATGGGAATTAGTTAAATATTTCTTTTATTGACATTTCTTTATTATCTTTAATTAAAAATGAAAAACACTTTCTGGAGCGATCTATAAATCTAAAACAAATGATACAGTTTTATTCCTCAACTAAAAACTCAATGAGTAATTAATTAAGGAATATTTCTAGAGTCCACTTCTTCCCCATACTACAAGTGAAAGAGAAAACGTAAAGACTACCATTAAAGCAGCCCAAGCGAGACTTACAATATCCATGTGAATTATGTCCCCTATTTCTATGAATATGAAGGAATTATTCCATTATTGTTTACTAATAATAGTGAAATCCATGGTACAGAGTCAAAATTTTTTGGACTATCCATTTTGTACTATTAATTTAATGAACCAATCTAATACCTTAAGTACTCAGCGACTTTTTTGAGTTTGTATACAAACTCTATTTCGTCTTTCTTTTCCACAATTACTAATCCCCCCCGCTGACCAGTCAGTAACCAAAATGGAAGGGAATGAATGGGTCTCACGGTATTCCTTCCACTATTTACTAAAGTAAAAATCTTCTATCCACAAGAATTTACAGAACTTTCACTTTTGAGAACTCTCGTATACTTAGAATAAAGTATGTATCAAGAAACCTCCTCTTCTCTTTCCCTTCGACTGGAGAATAATCCGCGAGTTCTAGGTTATATGAGTTATAGTAGTCGATAGTCGAGAAGGGATTTATAGTTTTTTGTTTTGTTAATTAGAACCAGGCGACACCCGGATTTGAACTGGGGAACAAGGATTTGCAGTCCTCCGCCTTACCACTCGGCCATGCCGCCAAAACGATACAAAATAGAATAAA